AGGACATGTCAGTTTTATGTATCCCATTTGATATCTTCGTATCCGAGAATCAACAAATTCAACTCCACATTGTTCACAAAATTTCGGGTCTTCTTTTTCATCTCCGATCACTCGATAATTTCCACAAGCGCAAATTCCACTCTTTATAGGCCCAAAAATCCTTTCACAAAATAATCCATCTTTTTCCGGTTTATTGGTTTTGTAATGAAAAGTATAGGGTTTTGTCACCTCTCCAACTATCTCTCCATTAGGTATTTTTTTAGTGGCCCAAGCACTTATTTGCTGAGGAGAAACTAATCCAATTCGGAGTTGTTGATGTTTATACCGATCGATCATATAAGAAATTTTGTGATTCATTCCGATTAAACTTCCTTCCTATTAATCTGGAAATTCTTCTCAGATACAAGGAAATGATTCAGTTCCAGAGCCAAAGATCGTAGTTCTCGAACAAGTAATCGAAAAGATTCTGGAGCATCTTCTGGTTTAGGTATTGTTCCTCCAATAATAGTGGTACCAAGTACTTCTTGGCGAGCTCTAATATGATCAGATTTATAAGTAAGCATCTCTTGTAAAATATGAGCAACACCAAACCCCTCTAGAGCCCAAACCTCCATTTCGCCTACCCGCTGCCCCCCCTGCTTAGAACGGCCTCTAAGGGGTTGTTGTGTAACAAGTGCATAATGTCCACTAGAACGTCCGTGTATTTTATCATCAACCTGATGAATTAATTTCAAGATATAGGGCTTTCCTATTATCACAGGCTGTTCAAAAGGATCTCCCGTTCTTCCATCAAAAATTCGGCTTTTTCCTGGATACTCGGGTTCAAATACCCATGGATTGGCTGTTTGCTTACTGGCTTCATATAATTCAGAAAATACTAGTTTTCTCGAAGCCTCTTGTTCATATCTCTCATCAAAAGGGGCTATTCGATAATGTCTATCTAGCAAACTTCCCGCTAACCCAAGCGAGCATTCAAATATCTGTCCTACATTCATACGTGAGGGTACTCCTAATGGGTTGAAGACCATATCCACGGGTCTCCCGTCTTGCAAATAAGGCATATCCTGTCTAGGCAAAATTTTTGAAATGATACCTTTATTTCCATGTCTTCCGGCTACTTTATCACCTACTTTGATTTCACGTTTCTGTGAAATATATACACGAATTATTTCTGGGTTATAACTTGAACCCCCCTTTTTCTGAACCCATCTCACATCAATAACTCGACCTCTACCACCTATAGGCAATTTTAAACAAGTTTCTTTTGAAGTCGATACCTGAATGCCAAGTATAGCCCGTAATAATCTATCTTCCGGAGCATATGAGGATTCTTTCGCCACCTGAGGCGTTAATTTACCTACTAAAATATCACCCGTTTCAACCCACGATCCTAGCATCACAATTCCATTTTTGTCTAAATTTCGGAGTAAACGGCCCTCTAGATGCGGTATTTCCTTAGTGATCCTTTCAGGACCTTGGGTTGTCACATGCGTCTGAATTTCATATTTCCGTATGTGGAAAGAAGTATAAATATCACCATATACTAGACACTCACTAATGAGTACCGCATCTTCAAAATTGTATCCTTCCCATGGCATATAAGCCACTAATATATTTTTCCCCAAAGCGAGTTCCCCACCAACTGTAGCAGCACCATCCGCTAAAATTTGTCCCTTTTTAATGCATTTCCCCCGGCGAACCTGAGGTTTTTGATGCATACAAGTATTTTTGTTTGAGCGTTGATACATAATTAATGGAATACTTAGAGTATTCTCATTTCCCGATAAAATTATCTTCTCAGTGTCAGTATAAAGGATTTTTCCCTCGTGTTCGGCTATAGCGGGAACCCCCGAATCTAAAGCCACTTGGCGTTCCAATCCAGTTCCAACAATGCACTTTTCGGACCGAGAAAGTGGAACTGCTTGACGTTGCATATTAGAACTCATTAAAGCTCGATTCGCATCATTATGTTCGATAAAAGGAATTAGGGAAGCTCCAATGGAAAAATATTGGAAAGGAAAAATGCTTCGAAGATGAACCTCTTCCCATGCGATAGTCAAAAATTCTTGGCGATATCGAGCTGGTACAACCTGTTCTTCTTGAATGCCCCGATTAAGAGCCAAAGAATTTCCTGCCGCTATCATATAATATTCATCTTGACTTGGTGATAAAAAAAGCATCCGTATCTGCGCCTTTTTTGATTTCTCAACGAGTTCATAAAACGGACTTTCTAACGACCCCCAATCACCAATCCTGGCATGAATTGATAAAGATCCAATAAGTCCCACATTGATTCCTTCAGACGTGTCAATGGGGCAAATACGCCCATAGTGACTAGGATGGATATCTCGTATCCGAAAATTAGCAGTTCGCCCTGTTAATCCGCCAGGGCCCAAATAACTCAACTTTCTCCCATGAACGATTTGTGTCAATGGATTAGTTCGATCCAAAACTTGAGATAATGGGTGTAATCCGAAAAAGGATTCATAAGTAGTTGTTAACGGAGTTGAAGTTACCAAATTCTGAGGAGTAGGTATTAATTTATGCCTAATTGCTCCGCCTATAGTTCCCTTAACTACATTTTCTAAACGAGCCAGAGCCAACCCGAGCTGGTCTTGTAAAAGATCCGCTACAGAGCGAATACGTTTATTTTTCAAATGATTCATATCATCAAGTGTACCCATTCCAAATTTCATCCCAATCAAATGATCGGCAGCTGCTAATATATCTCGTGGTAACAAAAATATATTGTTCTGAGGTATATTAAGATTCAGTCTCCAGTTAATATTTCGGCGACCAATCCTTCCCAATTCACACCTTTGGTGAAAGAATTTTTTTTGTAATTCCTTGCATAAGGATTCAGAAAATATTGGATCCCCACCTACACAAGAAAATTGTTGATAAAACTCCAAAATAGCATTTTCTTTTGACCCAATTTTTTTTTTCTCCTTATCGGTCAAGAAAGATAAGAAAATTTCAGGGTAGCAAACATTCTCTAGAATTTCTCTTAGATTCGAACCCATAGCTGATGATAGAACTAGAATAGATATTTTCTGTTTCCTACTCACACGAGCCCATATTCTTGCTTTTTTATCAATCTCTAATTCTAGCCTGCCCCCCCAATCTGATATTATGGTGCCGGTATAGACCGAAATCCCGTTATGATCCAATTCTGACTGGTAATAGATACCAGGACTTTGTAATATTTGATTGATCACAACTCGGTATATTCCGTTTACTATAGAAGTTCCAAGGGAATTCATTAAAGGAATGTTTCCAATAAAAATTCTTTGTTCTTGCATATTCCTATTGGTTTTCCAAATTAATCCCGCGGATACATATAATTCAGAAGAATATGTAAGTGATTCATAGACAGCATCTCGTTCTTTTATCAGAGGTTCTACCAATTGATATGTTTCCACAAATAATTGAAATTCAATTTCGTGATCTATATCTTCAATTTTTGGAAATTTAGAAAGTTCTTCTATTAAACCCTGATCAATAAACCGATAAAACCCTTCAAATTGTATCTGATTAAATCCGGGTATTGTAGATGTTCCCTCTTTTCCATCCCCGAGCATCTTTTTTGAATTTATCATTTATCCGTTTATTGAAAAAATCCCATCCCATCTCTCATTCTTCACCGAATCATATCGATAGAATTCGATCTAGCAATAATGGAATTTCTATTCTGTTTACTGAATCACATGAAATTTTATCCAACTCCAAGATATATGGAATGTATGAAATCCGTATGAACGGAGACTAGATTCAATTTGAATTTTTTTATAAGAAAGAGATCCAAATGGACCAGAATTGAGAAATACCACTGGAACTTATGGAGTTTTGTAACGACTAGAAAAAAAGTAATTTCATTTTCACCTATGATATTACATATTCCAATTCGATTGCATACCATAAAAAACTGTATTCATGATTGGATCTGTTCGAGCAGATAAACATATAATAAATAGAAAACTTTTTTTTAACCACTTTACTTTTTCATGTATTTTTTTTTATTGTTCAAAAAAATATTTGCCGAAAAAAGATGGATTTTTACCTATTTTGAATAGAATATTTAGAATATCATTGAATTGAAGTAGGTAAGAAAACGTGTCTTTTTTATTTATTAATTTTTATTAATATTAAAATAAAAAAGAATGCACAGATATATATATATGTCTCTTTTTCTTCTTTTATTGTGGTATAGTTCTATTTGGAACAGCACATGCTCTACCAAAAATTCAATTTTCTTTTCAATGTATTCAATGAAAAATTAAAATACAAAAATTTATTGAGAATTACTCCTCAAAAGGATCCCTAGAGAGATAAAATACCCCATTATAGAGCTATAGCTTATAAACAACGTAACGTATGTTCTGATTCTGGGGTTTACATATACTCATTATTAGTGTTATAATTGAAATGGAAGAAGATTTCTTTTTAATTCAAAAAACTCAATATAGATTAGTTATAAATCTATTTCTAATTCTAATGATTTTCTTATATTATTAGAAATAAAAAAATGTAGATTTGAATTCAAAAAAGGTCATGAATTTACAGTCAATAGTTAATGGTTCTGATTTGTACTAGATTCTATATTTTGTTACTGAAAATCTATATTTTTTTCGGAGTTGAAAAAAAAGAGAAAATTTGAATCTAGTACAAATCATTTTGGCGGCATGGCCGAGTGGTAAGGCGGGGGACTGCAAATCCTTTTTCCCCAGTTCAAATCCGGGTGCCGCCTCAACAGGAGACTTGAAATCTCCTGTTATAAAACTATAACAAACGTAGGAAAAGACTCTTGATACTTTCTTTTCGTGATTCGAAGCCCCTGGCTCTCGAGGTTCTATTCTCTAACCTAAAGTTTTACCTATCAGATTAGAGGAAAACTAAAACGAGTGGAGGGAAAGCCATTAGATTGGATAGGCAGAGAGGGAATTAAATTAAATTAATAGTTTTGGAAAGGACCTAAGATACTTTGGATATAGACTCATGAAAGTCTCGGAATGCTCAGACATTCAATCAATATTAGATTAGATGAAGAATTGCCTTTCGTTTTACTTCAAATAAAAAACGATAAAAGAAAGAAAAAATACTATTCTTTCTACATATGAGTCCGATTCCTTGGATACTTCGAAAAGTATCTGTTTACTTGTGTTTACATCTTGTCGATTCTACTAGAAATTCTATAATTAAGAATATCTCATTATAAGATAAGTGGATTTTTTGGAGTAGTTCATCAATGGTGACCAAATATCTCTCCCTTTTTTTGACTCTGCACCAGTGATTTCACTATTATTAGTGAACAATAATGGAAAAGTTTCTTCATATTCATAGAAATAGGGGACAGAATTCACATGGATATAGTAAGTCTCGCATGGGCTGGTTTAATGGTAGTTTTTACATTTTCCCTCTCTCTCGTAGTGTGGGGAAGAAGTGGACTCTAGAAGTACTCCTAATTGCGATAATAATCAAACTCTATCAACCTGTATCAATTGTTTTAGTTTTCTAGACCGGCCTGCAATTTTTTTTTTAGAAATTTGATTTATTTTTTGTTTTATTGACTCATTTTATATTTTTATATCAGGGTTTACACCGTTAACCATTCATGGGATAACCCCTTTTCGAAATCTCAAGAGGTTTCCATCGAATTCGGATTATCCGTATTAAATGGATCAAACAAACAAATGAAATTGAGAAAGTATGTACATACATTTCATATTCTATTTAATTCTATTTCATTTTTAGTTACATTTATAAAGAAAAAGAGAGATATGGGTGGATTCCTTTATATTAAGATATTTCACTTGTATCTTTATACATTACAATAACCATAATGGCTAGTATGGTAGAAAGAGATCTCTTTCTACCATACTAGCGGGCCCTTTAGGATACTACTGAATCTAATGCATTCCTTTCATTTAAGACGAAAAATTGACATCCTTTTTTTTCATTGATAGTCAAATTGTATTCAAATTAATTATTTTGACTAACCGTTTTTACGTAAATTATAAGCAAAAAAGCAGTAGGAACGAGAATGAAGAGTGCAGTAGCAATAAATGCAAGAATATTGACTTCCATAATTTAATCGTTTAGTATTTATTTTTTTTCTTTGGAATATCTCGGGATTTAATCCCATAGAGATGAAAAATCTTTCGCTTGTAAACTCACTCAGATGAATTCGATTTCGATGATATCGAATGAAAGAAATATCATGAATAACAATATCGGAGCTATAAAATCGATTCATCGTCAAGAATTTAATAGTATAACATAGGAAGATCTTTTATCCACACCGAATACATAATGAGATTCCTGATCCAATAAAAAAATATTTATTTATGATTCTTTTTCACCGCTTTCTTTTCTACAACCTAGTACTTTACTTTCCTTGTACAATAATCTGATGAAATATCATAAAAAACCTTTTCTACTTCGATTGTTTACAAAAAGAGTTTCTAAAGAACCTTAAATAAACAATAGAAATCAAATAGAGAAAACAAGTACGAAATTTCAAATTGAAATTTAAAAAATTTTGTAAGGGTCTATGATCTTTTTTGAAAACAAAGGGAATGTGATAAAGACGAGTCCCGGTAAAAAAACTAAAATATTCCAAAAAATTAACTATTTAAATTTTCTTACGAGTTTTTCTTCGACATCGACTCTAATCTTTAAAAAGAACATATTCATTAGAGAAGACTAATTTGATCTTTATTTTTAAAATATCCTCTTTCCTTGGTTGGATTCGAACTATTTTAACTTCCTTGACTTCATAGAAACAAAAGTATATATAGGTACTCTTGGCAAACGTATTATACGCTATCCTATTTCATTTTCCTACACGAGTTAATGGGAGATTAATTGACAAAAAGAAGAAACCCCGTACAGTATCTCGTTCTTGAAGTGTTGAATGCTCTCAATAATAATAATTATACTAATTTACATATGTCTCTAAATTGGTGCTATAGAAATACCCCTTTCTTTTGCTTGATGAAAAAAGAAAAATAAAACAAAAAGATAACCGAAACCATTTTGATCCCCTTGCCCAGAAACAAAAAGGGGAGTTTATGTCTTTTTTTTTTTTTTTTATTGAATCCGCCGGGACTGACGGGGCTCGAACCCGCAGCTTCCGCCTTGACAGGGCGGTGCTCTGACCAATTGAACTACAATCCCATGGAAGTCAAGCGGGTAGCTTACATATTCCTTCTTATGATTTTATTTTAATCATTTCAATTTTAGATTCAAATTAGTGTTTTGTAACAAAGAAAGTCACAAGTAATATATTGATATCTATATGGATATCACTTTAGTGATAGCAAGGCAGATTACTGGTAATCCTTACATTATTATCAAATTGATTGATAATCTATTTTTTTTATATTGTAATTTTTATTGTAAAAAAAAAAGATTATTTTCTCGACTCTGTTCATTAAAGTTTATATTTAATGGATCCATCTCGGGATCCTTAGCAAGATCAAGATCGGAATTTTTTATGGA